AGCACTATAATAGAAAGTTCCAATGATCTGGATGTAACTCAAAAATACAGACATTTGTGGGTTCAATGTGAAAATTGTTATGGATTAAATTATAAGAAAATTTTAAAATCAAAAATGAATCTTTGTGAACAATGTGGATATCATTTGAAAATGAGTAGTTCCGATAGAATCGACCTTTCGATCGATCCGGATACTTGGGATGCTATGGATGAAGACATGGTTTCTTTGGATCCCATTGAATTTCATTCGGAAGAGGAGCCTTATAAAGATCGTATCGATTCTTATCAACGAAAGACAGGATTAACTGAAGCCGTTCAAACAGGTATAGGCCAATTAAACGGTATTCCCATAGCACTTGGGGTTATGGATTTTCAGTTTATGGGGGGTAGTATGGGATCCGTGGTTGGGGAGAAAATAACCCGTTTGATTGAGTACGCTACTAACAAATTTCTCCCTCTTATTATAGTATGTGCTTCCGGGGGGGCGCGTATGCAAGAGGGAAGTTTGAGTTTAATGCAAATGGCTAAAATATCTTCTGCTTTATATGATTATCAATCAAATAAAAAGTTATTCTATGTACCAATTCTTACATCTCCTACTACAGGGGGGGTAACTGCGAGTTTTGGTATGTTGGGAGATATCATTATTGCCGAACCCAATGCCTATATTGCATTTGCGGGTAAAAGAGTAATTGAACAAACATTGAATAAAACAGTACCTGAAGGTTCACAGGCGGCTGAATATTTATTCCAGAAGGGCTTATTCGATCTAATCGTACCACGTAATCCTTTAAAAAGCGTTCTGAGTGAGTTATTTCAGCTCCACGCTTTCTTTCCTTTGAATCAAAATTCAATAGAGCATTAAGTTCCTTTTTTATTTGTAGCAAACAAGTAGTTAGTTTATCAGAATCCAAGTAAAACGAATATGAATGGGGTTTTTTTGTTGACATAAGATCTAAATTGTAAAAAGAAATCAAAAGTTGTGGATAACTCCTTTTTATCTATAGTCTTGATTACTAATTCAGTTAAGAGGCCTCTATCAACAAGAAAAATAGTGAATTCTTATTTTCGTTAAATTCTAGGAAAATAAAAAATTTTTGTTCTACGTCTTACGTATGTATATATAATCCAAATATAGAATTCTATAATATATAAACTATAGATATGATATATGCTTTTGTACCTTCTATACTCACTTAGATATATACTTAGATTTATACTAATCTTTATCTTTATAATATTAATATATATATAAATAATATAATAATAATAACAGGTACAAATAGTAAATTGAGGTATCCTTTATATGACAACTTTCGACTTTCCCTCTGTTTTGGTGCCTTTAGTAGGCTTAGTATTTCCGGCAATGGCAATGGCTTCTTTATTTCTTCATGTTCAAAAAAATAAGACTGTTTAGATCTAATGGGCCCAACTCTGATCCATTTTTTTTTCAAAACTAAGACTTGTATCATAACGCAGATACCTATACCTATTTAGTGTAAGAAAAGAAGGTATAACATGCGGCGCTTCCGCCGAAAAGGGGCTCTTTGGCCTGTAGAAAGATGATATGGGGGTAAAGGAATTCTATCTATTTGAAAAAATCTCAGGATCGCCGGATGGCTGAACTGTAAAATCGGTACATCTATATGTATATTGATGGGATCATACGAAGGGTATGTTTTTTTTTATTTTAGATCTAACCAATTTGATAAATTACTCTTAAAGGTTCACATCAAACTAGTACTAGTTGATGAGAGTTACTTCGGAAACAAAAAGAGTAAAGTCTAGGGTATTCTCTCAATTCCAATAAAACGAAACCAGATCAAGTATGAGTTGTCGATCAGAACATATATGGATACAACCTATAACGGGGTCGCGAAAAACAAGTAATTTCTGCTGGGCCATTATCCTTTTTTTAGGTTCATTAGGATTCTTATTGGTTGGAACTTCCAGTTATCTTGGGAGAAACTTGATATCTTTATTTCCGTCTCAGCAAATCCTTTTTTTTCCACAAGGGATTGTGATGTCTTTCTATGGGATCGCGGGTCTCTTTATTAGCTCCTATTTGTGGTGCACAATTTCGTGGAATGTAGGGGGTGGTTATGATCGATTCGATAGAAAAGAAGGAATGGTGTGTATTTTTCGTTGGGGATTCCCTGGAAAAAATCGTCGCATCTTCCTCCGATTCCTTATAAAGGATATTCAGTCCGTCAGAATAGAAGTTAAAGAGGGTATTTCTGCTCGCCGTGTCCTTTATATGGATATCAGAGGCCAGGGGGCCATTCCCTTGACTCGTACTGATGAGAATGTTACTCCACGGGAAATCGAACAAAAAGCTGCCGAATTGGCCTATTTCTTGCGTGTACCGATTGAAGTATTTTGAGAAAAATGAGCTGAAAGAGTGAATGCTTTCTCAGCAGGAAGGAAAAACTAAAGAATCCCCCTTTTCTATACCATAACTTAACTGAAGTTTCTTCATAACGCTCATTCTAGTCAAAGAAGACGTATACGTAACGTAACAAGCACAAAACAAAACCATTTTTGTGGTCTTTTATGTGTATGGAAATCTACACAACTTAATTCAATAACAAAAAAAAATTAAGTAACAAATCGAAAAAATGTCAAAAAAGAAAGCATTCAACCCTCTTTTATATCTTGCATCTATAGTATTTTTGCCCTGGTGGATTTCGCTCTCATTTAATAAAAGTCTGGAATCTTGGGTTACTTATTGGTGGAATACTAGGCAATCTGAAATTTTTTTGAATGATATTCAAGAAAAAAATATTCTAGAAAAATTCATAGAATTGGAGGAAATCTTTCTTTTGGAGGAAATGATCAAGGAATACTCGGAGACACATCTACAAAACCTTCGTATAGGAATCCACAAAGAAACGCTCCAATTAATCAAGATACACAATGAGGATCATATCCATACGATTTTGCACTTCTTGACAAATATAATCTGTTTCGTTATTCTAAGTGGTTATTCAATTTTGGGTAATAAAGAACTTGTTATTCTTAACTCTTGGGCTCAGGAATTTCTATATAACTTAAGTGACACAATAAAGGCTTTTTCGATTCTTTTATTAACAGATTTATGTATCGGATTCCATTCGCCCCATGGTTGGGAACTAATGATTGGCTTTGTCTACAAAGATTTTGGATTTGCTCATAATGATCAAATTATATCTGGTCTTGTTTCTACTTTTCCAGTCATTCTAGATACTCTATTTAAATTTTGGATTTTTCGTTATTTAAATCGTGTTTCTCCGTCACTTGTAGTGATTTATCATTCAATGAATGATTAAAAAAGGATCTACTGATATTAATCCAATTCAATTCTAACGTTTCTTACTTTGTAGTTGTACAGAAGCAAAGCATGTAAAATCATACTTACTCTTTATTTTTCTACCCATCCCAAAGATTTATTCTATATATTAATATTATTTATTCCAGTAAAATTATTCCAGTAAATAGCAGAATTGCGGATAGGGAACTAGGTAGCGACCTACCAAATTTATTGTAGACATTTTTGGGCTCAATGGTTGGACCATGCAAACTAGAAAGACTTTTTCTTGGATAAAGGAACAAATTACTCGATCCATTTCCGTATCGCTCATGATATATATCATAACTCGGCCATCCATTTCAAGTGCATATCCCATTTTTGCACAGCAGGGTTATGAAAATCCGCGAGAAGCGACTGGTCGTATTGTATGTGCCAATTGCCATTTAGCTAATAAGCCCGTGGATATTGAAGTTCCACAAACGGTACTTCCAGATACTGTATTTGAAGCAGTTGTTCGAATCCCTTATGATATGCAACTAAAACAAGTTCTTGCTAATGGTAAAAAGGGTGCTTTGAATGTAGGGGCTGTTCTTATTTTACCAGAGGGTTTTGAATTAGCTCCTGCTGATCGGATTTCCCCCGAGATAAAAGAAAAGATAGGCAATCTGTCTTTTCAGAGCTATCGCCCCAATAAAAAAAATATTCTTGTGATAGGCCCCGTTCCTGGTCAGAAATATAGTGAAATAACCTTTCCTATCCTTTCCCCGGACCCCGCTACTACGAAAGAGGTTCACTTCTTAAAATATCCTATATATGTAGGCGGAAACAGGGGAAGGGGTCAGATTTATCCCGACGGGAGCAAAAGTAACAATACAGTTTATAATGCTACATCAGCAGGTATAGTAGGTAAAATAATACGAAAAGAAAAAGGGGGTTACGAAATAACCATAGCGGATGCATCGGATGGACGTCAAGTGGTTGATATTATCCCTCCAGGGCCAGAACTTCTTGTTTCAGAAGGCGAATCTATCAAATTGGATCAACCGTTGACGAGTAATCCTAATGTGGGCGGATTTGGTCAGGGAGATGCAGAAATAGTACTTCAAGATCCCTTACGTGTCCAAGGCCTTTTGTTCTTCTTGGCATCTGTTATTTTGGCACAAATCTTTTTGGTTCTTAAAAAGAAACAGTTCGAGAAGGTTCAATTGTCAGAAATGAATTTCTAGACTCGCGGATTTATCGACATTGAGCTCATAACGTAAAAAGAACAAAATTATTTTTGACGACTCTTTATGATAAAAAATGGACATTATGAAAAGCCTTTTGCTTTTTTATACTCATTCCTTGTACTGCATTCCTAGTCATAGTATGTAGATTGTGAAGAAGACTTTTTACTTTTTTTGAATCCAAATTGGGGTGGTATGATTATGTTACTATTATGACATTTCAATGTCATAAAATGCATTAATAGTGTTTTCTATTCTAATCGAATGAAATTCGACTAGATACTAGACATAAGTAAGCGGGGAATAGAACGGATAAATGCGTGGAACACAAAATTATAGGGACGATTATTCATCTTCCTAGTATTCGACACAAGAAAAGGAATTTTCCACATCTCTTTCTTGTGTCGAAAGAAAAAAAAGATTCTTTATCCTGTTCGTCAAAGATTACTAGTCTAAGTTTTGAATTAAAAAAAAAATATCAGAACT